AATCCAATTCTATTATTTAAATTAAGAGAAGTAGAAGTATATGAATCAAGCGAAATTAAAGAAGAAAAAGATCCCATATTAAGCAATCAGATAATTCACAAATCATTTAGTCAACTTGCATCTCCGAGTTGGACAACTTCTTCATTGACAGAAAAAAAAATAAAGGATATGACTGATAGAATAAGTACAATTCAAAATCAAATAGAAAGAATCACAAAAGAGAAAAAAAAAGTAACTCCAAGAATAAATAATCTTAGTCCTAACAAAACAAGTTATAATGCTAAAAAATTTGAAAAAGGGGAAAGAGGAAATGTTCAAAGAGGAAATGCTCAATTAATCTGTAAATTACCCCCCTTTTTCAAATTTTTCATTGAAAAAATATACACAGATATTTTTTTATCTATTATTAATATTCCCAGAATAAATACAGAACTTTTTCTTGAATTAACAAAAAGATTATTGATAAATCCATTTACAATAATGAAAGAAAACAAGAAAAAACAAGAAAGAATTAATAAAAAAAAGAAAACTCCAATTCCGTTTATTTTGACTATAAAAAAGTCGCTCGGTAATATTAGTAATATTAAAGCAAATTCACATATTTTTTATGACTTATCCTACGTGTCACAAGCATATGTATTTTACAAATTATCACAAATCCAAGTTAGTAACTCGTTAAGATCTGTTGTTCAATATCGAGGAATCCCTTTTTTTCTTAAGCCTAAAATAAAGGATTCTTTTGAAACACAAGGAATGTTTCATTTGAAATTAGCAGATAAGAAACTTCCGAGTTATGAAATAAATCACTGGAAAAACTGGTTAAGAGGACAGTGTCAATACCATTTTTTGCAGATCAAATGGTCTAGATTAATACCAGAAAAATGGCGAAATACAGTTCATCCGCGCCGTATAGCTAAAAAGGAAAATTTAAGCAAATGGCATTCAGATGAAAAAGACCAATTAATTGATTCCAAAAAACAATTTGAAGTATATTCATTATCTAATCAACAAGATAATTTTTTAAAATACTATAGATATGATCTTTTATCATATAAATTGATTAATTATGAAAATCAAATGGAATGCTTTTTTTATAGATCTCCCCTTCGAGGAAATAAGAACCAAGAGATTTCTTATAACACGCCTAAAGAAACCCTTTTTGATATGCCTAGGAATATCCCTATTAAAAATGATCTAGGAAAGGTCCATATTCTATATATGAAAAACCCAGCCGATAGAAAATATTTTGATTGGAAAATTTTCAATTTTTATCTTAGACAAAAAGCCGATATTGAGGCCTGGATCATAATCGATACCAATAGGAATCAAAATACTCAAATTCGTATTAATAATTCTCAAATAATTTCTAAAAAAGATCTTTTTTATCTTATGATTCCAGAAATCAATCTACCAAACTCCCACAAAGGATTTTTTGATTGGATGGGAATGAATGAAAAAATGCTAAAGCATCCCATATCAAATCTGGAACTTTGGTTCTTCCCAGAATTTGTCTTACTTTATAAGACATATAAAATGAAACCTTGGTTTATACCAAGTAAATTACTTCTTTTTAATTTAAATAGAAGTCAAAATTTAAATAGAAGTCAAAATAAAAAGATCAATGAAAGGGGAAGTTTTTTGGTAGCATCAAATAAAAAGCATCGAAATCAAGAAGAAAGAGAACCCACAAGCAGAATAGATCGGAGATCCCTCCTCTCACAACAAAAAGATATTGATGAAAATTATGCAAGATCGGACATGAAAAGGGGGAAAAAGAAAAAACAATACAAAAGCAATGCGGAAGCAGAATTAGATTTCTTCCTGAAATGTTATTTTCTTTTTCAATTGCGATGGGATGAAACTTTGAATCAAAGAATGATCAATAATATCAAGGTATATTGTCTCCTGCTTAGACTGATAGATCCAAGAAAAATTACTATATCCTCTATTGAAAAGAGAGAAATGAGTTTGGATATAATGCTGATTCAGAAGAATTTAACTCTTTCAGAATTGATGAAGAAGGGAGTATTGATTCTAGAACCCATTCGCCTGTCTGGAAAAAAAAATGGGCAATTTATTATGTATCAAACCATAGGCATTTCGTTGGTTCATAAGAGTAAGCATCAAACTAATCAAAAATGCCAAGAGCAAAGATATGTTTCTAAGAATAATTTGGATGAAACTATTTTACCACAGCAAAGAATAACTCAAAATAGTGACAAAAATCATTTTGATTTACTTGTTCCTGAAAATATTTTATCGTTTAGGCGTCGTAGAAAATTGAGAATTCTAATTTGTTTCAATTCAAAGAATCAAAATTATAGAGATCAAAATCCGTTATTTTGGAACGGAAAGAGCGTAAAAAACAGCAGCCAAGTTTCACATGACAATAACCATCTTGATAGAGAGAAAAATCAATTAATGAAATTAAAGCTCTTTCTTTGGCCTAATTATCGATTAGAAGATTTAGCTTGCATGAATCGTTATTGGTTTGATACCAATAATGGCAGTCGTTTCGGCATGTTAAGGATACAGATGTATCCACGATTGCAAATTCGTGGATAATACACTTTTTCTATATATCCTATACCCTATAATATAGGAATATAAATATAGAGTATATGAAAGCAAACAAATACACAGATCACATGTTTTGTCTCACATTTCATTCTAGTATCCAATATGAAATGAATAATGTCTCAATTAGATCTCGAAATGAATCAACAAAACCTTCTTCGTTTTAGGTCGAAATTCTTCGATGCAAAAATGTACCAATCTTTTTCTATTCCTATCTAAATCCAATTTCAAATTGGATTGATTTGAATTCAGAAAATTAGGAGTTCATAAAGAAACTTGGATTAGATTATTGTATATACCACATTCAAATTAATGGCATTATTATTACTGATCGACAAAATCCATATCTGTAAAAAAGGGAAGGGGCACTTTTTATGGTAAAAAATCCACTCATTTCGGTTATTTCTCAAAATGAAAACGAAGAAAACAAAGGGTCTGTTGAATTTCAAGTATTCAGTTTCACCACTAAGATAAGGAGACTTACTTCACATTTGGAATTGCATAAAAAAGACTTTTCATCTCAGAGAGGTTTGCGAAAAATTTTGGGAAAACGTCAACGGCTGCTGGCCTATTTGTCTAAAAGAAATAGAAGACGCTATAAAGAATTAATTGGTGAGTTGGATATTCGAGAGATAAAAACTCGTTAATTTGAAGCGTGATACCATTTGAGCTTAGTCGTTTAAATTTTGATGAACTTCTTTTTACTTTCAGCAATGCATGGAAGAATGACTCGGGAAAAACTTATGATTGCACCAACTACAAGAAAAGACCTCATGATAGTCAATATGGGTCCTCACCACCCATCAATGCATGGTGTTCTTCGACTGATCGTTACTCTCGACGGTGAAGATGTTATTGACTGTGAACCCATATTGGGTTATTTACATAGAGGGATGGAGAAAATTGCGGAAAATCGAACAATTATACAATATTTGCCTTATGTAACACGTTGGGATTATTTAGCTACTATGTTCACAGAAGCAATAACCATAAATGGACCCGAACAGTTAGGCAATATTCAAGTACCTAAAAGGGCTAGCTATATTAGAGCTATTATGTTGGAGTTGAGTCGTATCGCTTCTCATTTGTTATGGCTTGGCCCTTTTATGGCAGATATTGGGGCACAAACCCCTTTCTTCTATATTTTTCGAGAACGAGAATTGATATATGACCTATTCGAAGCGGCTACCGGTATGCGCATGATGCATAATTTTTTTCGTATCGGAGGAGTCGCTGCTGATCTACCTCATGGCTGGATAGATAAATGTTTGGATTTTTGCGATTATTTTTTAACCGGGGTTGCTGAATATCAAAAGCTTATTACACGGAATCCCATTTTTTTAGAACGAGTTGAAGGCGTAGGCATTATTGGCGGAGAAGAAGCACTAAATTGGGGTTTATCGGGGCCAATGCTACGAGCTTCCGGAATACAATGGGATCTTCGTAAAGTTGATCGTTATGAGTGTTACGACGAATTTGATTGGGAGATTCCATGGCAAAAAGAGGGGGATTCGTTAGCTCGGTATTTAGTACGAATCGGTGAAATGACAGAATCCATAAAAATTATCCAACAGGCCCTGGAAGGAATTCCAGGGGGACCCTATGAGAATTTAGAAAGCCGGCGCTTTGATAGAATAAAAGGTCCCGAATGGAATGATTTTGAATATCGATTTATTAGTAAAAAACCTTCGCCAACTTTTGAATTGTCCAAGCAAGAACTTTATGTAAGAGTCGAAGCACCAAAAGGAGAATTGGGAATTTTTTTGATAGGAGATCGGAGTGTTTTTCCTTGGAGGTGGAAAATTCGACCGCCAGGTTTTATCAACTTGCAAATTCTTCCGCAGTTAGTTAAAAGAATGAAATTGGCTGATATTATGACGATACTAGGTAGCATAGATATCATTATGGGAGAAGTTGATCGTTGAAATGATAATTGATACAACAGAAATACAAGCTATCAATTCTTTTTTCAGATTGGAATCCTTAAAAGAAGTCTATGGGATCATATGGATGCTTATCCCTATTTTCATTCTTGTATTAGGAATCACACTAGGTGTACTAGTAATTGTTTGGTTAGAAAGAGAAATATCTGCAGGGATACAACAACGTATTGGACCCGAATACGCGGGTCCTTTGGGAATTCTTCAAGCTTTAGCAGATGGTACAAAACTACTTTTCAAAGAGAATCTTCTTCCATCTAGAGGAGATACTCGTTTATTCAGTATCGGACCTTCTATAGCAGTCATATCCATTTTATTAAGTTATTCAGTAATTCCCTTTAGCTATCGCTTTATTCTAGCCGATCTTAGTATTGGTGTTTTTTTATGGATCGCCGTTTCAAGTCTTGCTCCCGTTGGACTTCTTATGTCGGGATATGGATCAAATAATAAATATTCCTTTTTAGGTGGATTAAGGGCTGCTGC